AGATTGGAATAGAGAAATTTATCTAAAATGCAGCTATAATGGTGTTCAATTCTCCAAAACACAATTTCCTAAAAATTGGTTAAAAGAAGGTTTTCAGATAAAAATCCTATATCCTTTTCATTTGAAACCTTGGCACAGATCTAAGCTACAACTCTCTGATAGAGATCTAAAAAAACAAGATGATTTTGATTCTTGTTTTTTAACAGTTTTGGGAATGGAAACAGAATATCCTTGTGGTCCTCCTCGGAAAACACCTTCCTTTTTTGAACCCATTTTTAATGATATAGACTATAAAGTAGAAATCAGAAAATTGAATTTTAGAGTTCGAAGAGTTTTAAAAAAAATAACAAAGAAAAAAGAAAAAGCATTTTTATTTGTAAAACAAATAATAAAAGAACTTTTAAAAGCAAACACAATTCCATTATTTATACCGAGAGAAATATATGAATCAAGTGAAACTCAAACAGAAAAGGATTCTATAATAAGCAATCAGATAATTTATGACTCTCTTAGTCAAATTAGATCTCCAGGTTGGACAAATTATTCACAAGCAGCAGAAGAAATGAAAAATAGGATTGATAGAAGAAGCACAATCAGAAATCAAATAGAAATAATGAAAAAAGAGAAAAAAAAAGTAATGCCAAGAATCAAAACAAGTCCTAACAAAAAAAATAAAAAAAATAATGGAGAATCACCCCAAAAGTTTTGGAAAATATTTAAAATACAAAATATTCCATTAATAGTTAAATTTTTCATTGAAAAAATATACATAGATATCTTTCTATGTATCATTAATATGCGCAGAATCGCTCTACAACTTTTTATCCAATCAACAAAAAAAATTCTTGATAAATACATTTACAATAATGAAACAAATCAAGAAAGGATTAATAAAAGAAATCAAGAAAGGATTAAAAAAAAAAAACAAAATAAAATTGACTTTATTTCCCCTATGACTATAAAAAGGGCTTTTGATAATCTTATAAATAGTAAGCGGAAGTCACATATTTTTTTTGATTTATCTTACTTGTCACAAAAATATGTATTTTTAAAATTATCACAAACCCAAGTTATTAACTTCAATAAGTTAAGATGCATTCTTCAATATAATGGACCGTCTTTTTTTCTTAAGACTGAAATAAAGGATTTTTTTGGAAGACAGGGAATATTTCATTCCGAATTAAGACATAAGAAACTTCCAAATTATCAAATGAATCCATGGAAAAACTGGTTAAGAGGTCATTATCAATACAATTTATCTGAGATTACATGGTCTAGATTAGTCCCACAAAAATGGCGAAATGGAATCAATCAATGCCATACGTCTCAAAATAAAGATTTAAACAAATGGGATTCCTATGAAAAAGACCAATTACTTTATTACAAAAAAAAACAAAATTCGAAAGTATATTTATTACCAAATAAAGAGGAGAATTTTCAAAAGAACTATAGATATGATCTTTTATCATATAAATATATTCATTCTGAAACTAAGAAGAACTCCTCCATTTATAGATCATCATTAGAAGCAAATAAGAACCCAGAAAATTCTACCAGAAATAAAGAAAAATTTTTTAACATACTCAAGAATATTCCTATCAAGAATTATCTAGGAAAAAGTGATATTATATATATGAAAAAAAATATAGATAGAAAATATTTGGGTTGGAAAATTAATACAAATATTAAGGTTGAACCTAATAAGGACCAAATAATGGATAAAATTCATAATAACGGTCTTTTTTATCTTCCGCTTGATTCAAACTCGGAAATAAACTACAAAAGGGTCTTTTTTGATTGGATGGGAATGTTTTTTGATTGGATGGGAATGAATGAAAAAATATTAATCTTAAATCGCCTCATATCGAATCCGAAAGTTTTTTTCTTCCCAGAGTTTGTGATACTTTATCATAAATATAAAGAGAAACCTTGGTTTATCCCAAGCAAATTACTTCTTTTTAATTTAAATATAAACCCAAATTTTAGTGAAAATAAAAACATCAACGGAAAACAAGAGGAGGATGAGTATTCTTTTGGAAAGCAAGAGGAGGATAAGGATTTTTTTAAAAAGCAAGAGGAGGATTTTTTAAATTTTAACCCATCAAATTCAAAACAATATTTTGAATTAAAGAATCAAAACAATATTGAAGAATATTTTTTAGAATCGATCAGAAAACTAAAAATCTTCCTTAAAGGAGATTTTCCTTTGCAATTAAGATGGACTGGGCGTTTGAATCAATTGAATCAAAAAATGCTGGATAATATCCAGGTATATAGTCTCCTGGCTAGCCTGATAAATGTAAGAAAAATTACTCTATCCTATATTCAAAGGAAAGAAATAAATCTGGATATAATGAGGAGGCGCGTAAATCTTACACAATTAATGAAAAAGGGAATATTAATTATGGAACCTGCCCGTCTATCTGTAAAAAATGACGGACAGTTTTTTATGTATCAAATCATAGGTATTTCATTGGTTCATAAAAGTAAGCACCAAAGT